CTTTATTGAGATAGGTAAACCAAGGGAACTCCCCTCTGAGAACTGTATATGAGAATTTCATCTCGTACAGCTCAAGCAGAAACACCCCAATACTGGTTGCAATGGATACGTAATATAAAGTTTGAAACTTCTTATTCTTATTAGTCCGCTCAACCTTCTCCGAAGATAGGAAGGAAAAAGCTCTCAAATTCTTCTTTGTGATGATAATGCCAAAATATCAAGTCGGCTCATTTGTCTTTATGTTGATAGTTACAGGCCTCTTGAATCTTCTTTTTCCCTATTTTTATTTATTTTTTTTTGTGTCTAATTATAATTATTCGGATTTCTTTTTGTTTATTATTGATAGGAATTCTCTTGTTGAGACCCTATGAATCGATTGAAACCTCAGATTCATACTAAAACCACGATGATTGAATAAAGCCCCTAAGCCCAAAGGTTCTCTGAGTAAGAACCGTTTGATCATCACTTATTCAATTAATAGATGAAATGCCTAAAAATTCGGAGAAACATTTGATTTGTCCGTTGGTCAAAATAAAGAAACATAAACAGAATAGAATGTTTAAGGAAGAAAAACAAACCCTTCGATTTAGAATTCTAAAATAAATCTTTTCAATTTTTTTGAGTCCAGTCGCGAGGTCTGAATACTAGGCATGAATCATAGTTCAAATATTTCTTGATCTATTCCATATATTCTGTGCTCCAGATAAAAAAATGAATATCCGACGAGGCAGAACCCATCTCTCTCAAGATGACAGACCTACTCTCTGTACTATCAATAGGATCAATTATAACAAGTCACACACTCATATTCCGGAAATACAGAAAGAAAGGAATTCCACGGTCGAACTGCCAGAATGGCCTAGAAATCCGAGTCCTAAGTGATTCACTTTGGATTGAAAAGCCAGGACTTCGTGATTTTTATGGACCTAATTCATTGAAATTCCATCCAGTAAAACGGAAGAATTATAAATCTCCAAAATAATAGATAGGAATACTGCAAATAGAGCCATTGCGACCCCCATCAAAGGGGTAGTTCCCCACCCGGGGGCTACTTTACCATATTCCGAATTCAATGGTTTCAATAAATTCCCTACGGTAGTTCGTCTTGGACCAGATCTAGAACTACCCTCAACGGTTTGTGTAGCCATAAATCCTATTGCATTGGTTGAGATCGGTTGACTTTGTATACCATTCCGTTGTAAATAAACGATCTTATCATAGATCCATTGTGGTCTTTAAATTTTATAATAATGGAAACAGCAACCCTAGTCGCCATCTTTATATCTGGTTTACTTGTAAGTTTTACCGGGTACGCCTTATATACCGCTTTTGGGCAACCCTCTCAACAACTAAGAGATCCATTCGAGGAACACGGGGACTAGTTGAAGTAAAGTAATGAGCCTCCTATGATATGGGAGGCTCATTACTTTACTTCAATTTGGATAATGTAATGTAAAATAATGAAAAATCATTTCGCCTTTTTAGTCGGAACCTTAGGTGGCTCTCGAAAAAATATCGCGAAAAAAATGATTCCTAGAGTCGAGACTAAGAGGAACGTATAAACCAATGCTTCCATAAATTCGATCGTGGTTTACAATTATAGCTTCCACACCTGTTCATTTGGGATCATTTCCCAGATTAAGAAAGGACAAGAGTCAAAGAAAGGGGCGGTGATTCAAATCAAGATTTCTCTAGTACTCTATTTCAAAGTTAAATCACAAAAATCCAATGGAGGCGAAAGATACCAGAGCAATATTGTATCAGACTACTTGTCTCCTTGTAGTTGGATCTCCAAGTTTTTGAAATGCTCCAAATTCCACTTGAGCATCCAAATCTGGGTCAATACCAGCAAAAACATCTCTGAACAAGGTTCTAGCACCATGCCAAATGTGTCCGAAAAAGAAGAGCAAAGCAAACGAAGCATGTCCAAAAGTAAACCAACCCCTTGGGCTGCTACGAAAAACACCATCAGATTTCAAAGTAGCGCGATCTAATTCAAAAATTTCACCCAATTGAGCACGTCTAGCATATTTTTTCACGGTAGCAGGATCACTATAACTCACTCCATCGAGTTCGCCACCGTAGAATTCAACAGTGACTCCTACTTGTTCGACACTATACTTCGATTCTGCCCTTCTAAAAGGAACATCGGCTCTTACAATTCCGTCTCCGTCTACCAAAACTACTGGAAATGTTTCAAAAAAAGTAGGCATACGACGTACAAAAAGCTCATGCCCATCTTTATCTCTAAAGACGGGATGTCCTAACCATCCAACAGCTATTCCATCCCCGTTGTCCATTGAGCCCGCTCTAAATAATCCCCCCTTTGCTGGATTATTGCCAATGTAATCATAAAAAGCTAATTTTTCGGGAATTTTAGACCAAGCTTCTGATAAACTCTGATTTTCGGCTAGTCCGGCACCAACCCTTCGATATATTTCTTGCTGGAAGTATCCTTGATCCCATTGATAACGAGTTGGACCAAATAATTCGATCGGGGTAGTCGCGGAGCCATACCACATAGTTCCAGCAACAACAAAAGCTGCAAAAAAGACAGCGGCGATACTACTGGAAAGGACAGTTTCAATATTACCCATACGTAATCCTTTGTATAGACGTTGGGGCGGACGAACACTAAGATGGAATAGGCCCGCTAATATACCCAATGTACCTGCTGCAATATGATGAGAGGCTATTCCTCCCGGAACAAAAGGATCAAAACCTTCTACCCCCCACGCAGGATTTACAGATTGTACTTTTCCGGTTAGTCCATAAGGATCAGACACCCATATTCCAGGACCATACAAGCCTGTTACATGAAATGCACCAAACCCAAAGCAAGCTAATCCTGAAAGAAATAAATGAATTCCAAAAATCTTGGGCAAATCCAAAGAAGGTTTTCCTGTACGTTCATCACAGAATACTTCTAGATCCCAATATACCCAATGCCAGATAGCTGCCAAGAAGCACAAACCAGAAAACATAATATGTGCCCCAGCCACACCTTCGTAACTCCAAATACCCGGATTCGTTATAGTCCCTCCTGTGATACTCCAACCGCTCCATGAATTGATTATTCCTAAACGAGTCATGAAGGGTATAACGAACATACCTTGTCTCCACATTGGATCAAGAACAGGGTCGGAGGGATCAAAAACTGCTAATTCGTACAGAGCCATTGAACCGGCCCAACCAGAAACGAGAGCTGTATGCATTAGATGTACAGAAAGCAAGCGACCGGGATCATTCAATACGACGGTATGAACACGATACCAAGGCAAACCCATGGAAATACCCCTTTATCAAAGAAAAATAGACACTATGTAACTTTATCGCATTGGAAAAGACTATGCTATGGACCTCTCCCTTTCAGTGGATTATTTCGGAGCAAGGGTGAATATTTATTTAATTCCATTTCGTTGGTAATAATGGAACAATTCTGTTTGTAGGAACAAAGATAAGCAGATCTATTCTATACCCGATAAGTACCAATACGCAATGGGGAGATTGGTCCCATTTTCTATGAGCGAATGCGTAGATACTTGTTCATCATTTGAACAGCCCTACCCATTCGTAATAATTTACCTTTATTCATTTCGTCTTACTCTAGGAATTTTCCAAAATATATGGATAAAATACAACATTACGTTTCCACATCAAAGTAAAATATAATACTCAACTACCCTTTCTTTCAGTTGATGCCTATTGGTGTTCCAAAAGTACCTTTTCGGAGTCCTGGAGAGGAAGATGCAATTTGGGTTGACATATAGTGCGACTTGTCAGACATATTGGGTCGTATGGGATTTCCCCGTTCTCTCCCCCGCTGGAGATACCCTCTGTTTCGCCCAAAAAAGATTGCTTGAAAACCATCAATAATTTGGAGCGTGAAGTGCAATTAGATCCATTTTTGAGGGGGTTGAGATCAATATTAATATTATCCATTATAAAAATTTATGGTTGGCTTGCTTGGTTGGACCAATAAAATGAAGTATCCAGGCTCCGTTCAGAAAATACCCGATTGGTAATATATGTATGATTACCACTTCTATCATACCATACATAAGTCATTACTTTATAGCATATGAACGATCTCAAACTGTCAATCAATGAAATAATATGATGACTACATCAAATATTTGTCGTAAGAAAGGCATGAAAGAAATGATTGAAAAAAAGTCGTACCAAAAAAAGTGGTATTGGGATCATTTGTCCTATATGTGCAAATTGAAATCGGGCGGATCTTTACCCGGAGTAGAATATAAACCTAAAAAAATTGAGGAGGCCCATTCAGGAACAAGAAAATTACATCGTAATTTGGATTGGATTTCGATGAAACAATACATCAATGAGAGATTAATTCGATAAGTTTAGTGGATTCTCTCCGTTTTTACGGAGAGGCGATCAAAAAATCATCTTTCTTAAAAAAATAGAAGAAAAAGCCCCTTCATTAAGAAGTGGAAAAGTCCTACTATACTTTAACTATAAAATTTAACTATAAAAAAGAAGGCGGGCTGGAATCAACACATTGATTCTTTTTTTTTTCGCAATTTTTTTTGAACCGTATGCATCCAAAGGTGCGTGTACGGTTCCTAAGGGATAAAATTTTGTCCTAATCAACCGACTTCATCGAGAAAGATTACTTTTTTTAGGCCAAGGCGTTAATAGCGAGATCTCAAACCAACTTATTGGTCTCATGGTATATCTCAGTATAGAAGATGAGACCCGGGATCTTTATTTGTTTATAAACACCCCCGGCGGGTGGGTAATGCCCGGAATAGCCATTTATGATACTATGCAATTTGTGCTACCAGATGTACATACAATATGCATGGGATTAGCCGCTTCAATGGGATCTTTTATCCTGGTCGGAGGAGAAATTACCAAACGTATAGCATTCCCTCACGCTTGGCGCCAATGAGTTTTTTTATTTGATTTGAGAGAAAAAATAAGACTATGCCTTCGCGACATGTAATATGAATAAGAATACGAATATTAAGTAATAATAGCATGGCACTTCGAGTTCGATATGAACAAACCATTATTGTTTTTTCATAACATGAGATTATGTATCGGGCGAGTAATATGAGACAAAAAGTATCTCCGATTTGATCTTATCTATCCGGGATTCATTTCAGCGTCACAAACTTTTTTGTTTTCACACCAGAAGTCTCTTTCCAATATTTATGTTATGAAAGAGTACTCAAAAAAAAATGATCATTTTTTTTTACTTTTTTTTATTTTGATCGGATCAAAAAGAAACTTTGGGATTGCTGAATCACATACGAGATAAATGATAAATATAGAAAGCAACGGAACCATCATAGTATTTTTGAACCCCCCCCCGAAAAGAAGGTTGGTAAATGGATCACTTAAAGATTGGGATTTGATGGATCCTATTTCTCTTTTTGCTCGACCGAAAGGAAAAGTAAATTCCATTGTGGAGCCGTATGCACAAAAAATGCCTGTACGGTTGTTCAATTATATATCTATTCTTATTTTATTCTTTTCTTGTTATTCTTTATCTCTTTCCTTCGTCCGATCGTACGAGATCGAGGAACCATTCATTATGTTATATCATCAGGGTAATGATCCACCAACCTGTTAGTTCTTTTTATAAGGCACAAACAGGAGAATTTATCCTAGAAGCGGAAGAACTGCTGAAACTTCGCGAAACCCTCACAAGGGTTTATGTACAAAGAACGGGCAAACCCTTATGGGTTGTATCCGAAGACATGGAAAGGGATGTTTTTATGTCAGCAACAGAAGCCCAAGCTTATGGAATTGTTGATCTTGTAGCGGCCGAAAATGCCGGGGATTTCAGGTAAATCCGAGATTACATTTTGAACCATAATTCGGATGAACCTAAATTTCATTTTTTATCTGCTTACCGGGGTAAAATAAGGTAAAAAAAAAAATAAGAATAATTTATAATCATCTGGTTAGGATTGATCTAAACCAGACCATTTATATACGATTTAGCATGCCAACCATTAAACAACTTATTAGAAATACAAGACAGCCAATAAAAAATGTAACAAAATCCCCCGCTCTTCGGGGATGTCCTCAGCGTCGAGGAACATGTACTAGGGTGTATGTGCGACTCGTTCAGATCATGAGCTGGAACAAAATAAAGGAAAAGTTTTTCCAGTATCAATGACCAGTACCAATGAATAGGATGGAAGAATTCCATTCAATATATGAAGCTAAAAAAACAAACCTCCATTGTGTATGAAATTTATGGTTTCTATTGGTGCAAATCCAATCACCTCAATTGGAGATGAGAAGCAATTCCCCATTGGTAGCAAATGGTTATCCATTAAGCGGGGGAAAATCAAATAGTATTTAAGAAGCAAAAGAATTATGCTCCCACTCTTGCAAGAACGGACTAACAGGGTCAGCTACCTAGCCAACCTTTGTAATTAAATACCGTTACTGTATGGGTAGATCTCATTGTGAAAAGACCTATTACTGGATAATTCATGGGTAGAGTCAAAGAATGTGAACTGTACAAGTTACTAATAACATTGATTAAATGAAGGGAGGGGCTCCGGTGTATAGAGAGGACCTCACCGTTTAAGAAGCAACCATAGAAACGATGGAACCCACTATTTATTTATGCATTTACCTTTACTATTTATTGATACTTTATACTATACTCAACTTAATTTACAATTTACTGTTTTGTTCTTTGTTGATACCTAGTATCAATACAATTTCCTTATTTCGGGGTTAAATGCCTGGAAAAAATCGTGGTTGGGAAGGTCATAGTAGCAAAAGCCATTGGAATTTTTTTATACATCGGAAGAATCCGTTTTGTTATTAATAGACCAGGAAAGGAGAAAAGAATGACTGAAAGAAAATAAATCAATTAGTTATTCATATTCATCAAAGTTTCATTTGATTCAATGACCAGAATTAGACGAGGGTATATAGCCCGGAGACGTAGAACAAAAATTCGTTTATTTGCATCAACCTTTCGAGGGGCTCATTCAAGACTTACTCGAACTACTTTTCAACAGAAAATGAGAGCCTTAGTTTCTGCTCATCGGGATAGGGGCAGGCAAAAGAGAAATTTTCGTCGTTTGTGGATCACTCGGATAAATGCAGGCATTCGTGAGAATGATTTATACAATAGTTATAATAGATCAATACATGATATGTACAAGAGGAAGCGACTTATTAATCGTAAAATGCTTGCACAAATCGCGGTCCTGAGTATGAATTCTTTTTACGAGATTTACTCTAGGAACATAGATGATTACCGAGTCGCTCCTAAGTACCCAGTCGCTCCTTATCGATCTATTTATGACGTTACCTTAGAGGAATACAGCCTCCATGATTATGATATCCCATTTTTTTATCATAAGGGAAGGAATACAGATAAGGGAGGGAATACACCGTAATGATTTAAACGGAGCCCCCGGAGAATGAGCTCCGGGAAGGTCGAGTATAAATTAATAGGATAGATAAATAGAGTCAAAATGAATGAACATGCTTCAATAAAAAAAAAGAAGAAATATTTTTTTACTTTATTTACCTTACCTTACGCCTTTTTTCTTACAACGTGACAATCCAATCTGGATTCTCGAATTTTTCGAACAAAAAATCAATCTGAGTTGGGGTTCGGATTGGAATTTTGATTCAATTGCAATTGAGGAATAGGCCTATCTATTTATTTCTAGTTCGAGGACCCGTAGTTCTAGGAGTCGACTCAGTTCTCTCAAATTGTTTCTCATTATTAAGAAAAGGTAACAAAGATAAAATACGAGCTTGTTTTATAGCAATAGTAATTAATCGTTGTTGTTTCAACGTCAATCTATTCACTCGTCTAGATAATATTTTTCCTTGTTCACTAATAAATCGACTAATTAAACTCATGTTTCTATAATCAATTCGATCCCCCGACCCAATTGGGGGCAAACGCCTACGAAAAGATCGCTTGGATTTAAGAAAAAGTCGCTTGGATTTATCCATGGTTTATTCCTTATCTTTAAAATCCTATTTCTTAATTCTAATTTTTGATCCGACCGAAATAGGATTTGGTTGTTTTTATTTTTATAGTTTATTTATATATATTATTATATTTATATTATATTATATTATTATGTTTATGTAATTGATTCCTGTTCCTTGGAGGGTTTACACACGCGTTACATTTTATCTATTTCTTTATCTCCCCATGAATTGTATGCTTGTAACAATAGGGACAAAATTTTCTCAATTCCAATCGACTAGGCGTATTGTGTCGATTCTTTTGAGTAATATATCTGGAAATACCCCGTGATTTCTTATTAATATCGTTTCGGACACAACTGTTACATTCCAAAATAACTCTTACTCTCACATCTTTACCCTTGGCCATGAACCTCCCTTTTTATTTTGGATTCACCCAACTCTTCCATTTTCGATCCGAAACAAGAAAGAAGTTGCTGACTCGAAATAAATCCAATTCTGAAATATTTCATTGCAATCAATATCAATAGAGAAATAATAAGTAATACAACGATTTCTAACTATCAATTAAATTAGTACCAGTATTAAATTTAAGTATCTTGTATGCTTTTGTTGTCCTCGAACCTTATTTTTTTTTTTTTTCATTTCTGTTCTCCCTCTATTAATTATTAATTCAGCCTAAACCCGAGTTTCGTTCCGGGTGAATCTTCTTTTTTATCCTAAAAAAATGACAGTCAAGAACAAAACAAAGAAGGGGGAGGGGAGTTAGTCACAGATAATTTATTGTATCTTTAAGCTTCTTCATCCCTAACTAGAATGAAAAAAAAGGGAATGTCAACGCATCTGGGAATAAACGATTGATCTCTATCAATAGACCTGCTAAAGACGCGAACCACAGAGTGCTTAACACGGGTGCCACAGAAAGATATGTTTTTATATCTCGCATTGAAAATCCTCCTTTTTTATTGTAATACATATATGATCAGATACATATGTAGTTAAGGATCACTTGTATTTGTACGGGGAATCCCTAACTAAAATGGATATAGCGACCCGATAAATTCTATTTTCTTTCCTTTCTTTACAACAGAAAAAGATGTCCACTTATTTTATGAATATTACCGATATCAATTTATTTATATGTTGGGTTTATAAAATGAAATTCAATTTATAGTAATAATTTAGATTACTATTGAAATTAAATATTCTTATTCTATTTATTATTTTCTATAATAAAATATTTAATATAAAATATATTTATTAATTTCTAGATTTCTAAATTTTAATAAAATTTAGAGTTTAATAGAATTATTTTATTAATCTTAATAATAGAATTCTATATATAGAATATAGAAATAAATTTAAATAATAAATAAATAGAGTAAAGGTAAATTTATCATTTTTTTTAAGATAATTGAATTATTCTTTTATTATATGTTTATATGTATATGAGATGAACAAAGAAGAAATGGCAAGATAAATTGTATAGTATATCAATAGAGGAAATTACGATGTGGAAAACAAGCCGGGGATTCTCTACAATGACACTGTAGGCTAATTGAAAGGGATGTAGCGCAGCTTGGTAGCGCGTTTGTTTTGGGTACAAAATGTCACGGGTTCAAATCCTGTCATCCCTATTTATTACTTTCTCCTATGTGTAGTAATGAAGGATCAATTGAGATCAATGAAAATTGGACATACATAACCCTTTCTTTATGATACATATGCATGCAAGATATATATATATAGTGGGGGGTTACAATAAAAATTGATTTATTTAAGGTCTTTTATATTGTGATAAGAAAGCGCTCTTAGTTCAGTTCGGTAGAACGCGGGTCTCCAAAACCCGATGTCGTAGGTTCAAATCCTACAGAGCGTGATTCTGTTCTTCTTAGCTTAGGTCGAATTACAATGAAATAACTTTACTAACTTAAGCAGCAACCCGAATTTGACCTCCTCCTTTCTTTAATCCGCAGGAGGTCAAGAAAAAAGAGATGTTATTTAAAAAGAGATGTTACTTAATCAAAGGTCCAACTGATCGCCGCGC